TGTCTCGTTACCGAGGGCCTCGTTTCAAAAAAATACGCCGTCTGGGTGTTTTACCGGGACTAACTAGCCAATTTAAAATGCTCAGATGTACTAGTAAAAGAACCACGCCCGGAAGTGATCCTAGAACCCAATCACGCTCCGGGAAAAGATCTCAATATCGTATTCGTTTAGAAGAAAAACAAAAATTGCGTTTTCATTATGGTCTAACGGAAAGACAATTACTTAAATACGTTCATATCGCTGGAAAAGCCAAAGGGTCAACGGGTCAGGTTTTACTACAATTACTTGAAATGCGTTTGGATAACATCCTTTTTCGATTAGGTATGGCTTCGACCATTCCTGGAGCCCGACAATTAGTTAACCATAGGCATATTTTAGTTAATGGTCATATAGTAGATATACCAAGTTATCGATGCAAACCCCGAGATATTATTACTACAAGGGATGAACAAAAATCCAGAGCTCTGATTCAAAATTATCTTGATTCATCTCCCCGTGAAGAATTGCCAAAACATTTAACTCTTCACTCATCCCAATATAAAGGATCGGTCAATCAAATAATAGATAGTAAGTGGGTCGGTTTGGAAATAAATGAGTTGCTAGTCGTAGAATATTATTCCCGTCAAACTTGAACCTAACTCAAATAAAACAACAAAGGTTCGGAGAATTTTACCCTCCCTTTTGTTTGGCGAAGTAAATCGCTAAAGTAAGGGAGCTTGATCTGTATTTCTCTCCTTCATGTATCATAAATGGATCGAGTGGATATTTTCATGCCTTGGATCCGCTTTTTCCAATATTTTATGTACCTATGTACCACAGCAACTACAATTAGTAATAGGAATATACAATCTATATTACAGCTATATTACAGAAAATTCTAGTTAAATACCATCTATATGTATGTAGATATCTATAGTGGAATCATATGAAGGAGATCTTTTTTTATATCTAACCGATTCGATGAATTACTCCTAATGGTTCACATCATAATAAGAGTGCTGGTTGATAAGAATAAAAAAAAAAGTATGGATTATTATATATATGATTATATTATGATTATGTATCGATTGAGTAAATTCAATGATTATTCATGATTCCATATTGAATCAATTCCATACCGGTTCCAAACAAACTTGAGGAATGTTATGGTAAAACTTCGTTTAAAACGATGTGGTAGAAAGCAACGTGCGACTTGAAGGAATGATCGGTTGTGGATTCTTACATCCACCATTTTTTAATATATAAATTATGCGGTGTTCTTGGCTCGACATAGTTTGTTCAGTTCTAATTATTTACTTTAACCAACCCACAACCCAACTAAATGGGGTTGTTAGTTAAAGTAAATAATACACGATGGAGCTCGCGCGGAAAGGATTAATTCATTTCTAAGAGGTAAGGATCTAGGGTTAATGTCAATCAATAAGTTAGAACAACTTCGTAAGCATATCTTCGATATAGAAATTCAAAAGAAAAGATTCAAGTCTAATAAAATCTAATAAAATATCTTTTTTGATTTGAAATTTTTGTTGGAATTGGAAAAACTATTTCGATCATAAAGTGTATCACACGGGAATCAAGCGTTCATACGATTCTTCGATAGTCAATAAATAACAAAAGGTATGTTGCTGCCATTTTGAAACGATTAAGGATCACCGAAGTAATGTCTAAACCCAATGATTCAAAACGAAGATAAACGATCCTGGAACAAGAAAACACCAATTTAAATTGTCTCAACACTTTGAACAAAATAAAAAATCAAAAAAATGGATTCTAAACGAGACAAAAAAGTGGGTTAGAGACAGCTCAATAAATGAAATGCCAAGGACTCGGGATTTTCCTTTGAACTCTTTGAGAATTATCCAACTTGAGTTATAAGTACGAATGGTTTTTTCGGGTTTTCGACCAAAAAACCAAAAAAATGCATAGTTTCAGTGTTTCCCCATCTTTTGTTCTATCCATAAAATTATGTATGGGATTATCCCCCAATCGGGTAGTTTTTGGCGAGACTCCACTAAAAAAGGGGCCGAGCTTTCTTCTTGATGATTATTTTTTATTTATCTACATCTACACTTTTTTTATTCTCTAGGTAGATTATCTATGAAGTGCCAATCCAACACAAGTTGTTATTATTTTATTTAAATTTTTATTTGTCAACGTTCATATTGACAATAGTGTATTGAACAAATATAATTGATCGTGGATAAATAGATCTATTTATCCACGCCCTATAAGTTTTTATTTTTTACTTTACTTCATGTAAGCGATAGGTTCCTTAGATTCGATTGATACAACACGAGAAAGTCTCTTCTAACTAATAAAAAAAAAATATTAATTCTATAAATTAGATTATAATTATATATTATAATTATATATTATATAAATAATATAATAAATAATATAATAAAGGGGTTATTCATAATTTTTATATATTAATATATTATATATCTGAGATATATTTCATTTTTATTATCCGGGAATTTTTCATATTTTCATTATAGCTGTTCATTTTTATGTTCATAATTTACTATCAAAAATGTTTTTGATGGGGTTGTGCAATCCAATCTCTATTTTTTTTTTTCGATCGTATCTATACACCAAAATTCTATTTTTGGGTTGCTAACTCAACGGTAGAGTACTCGGCTTTTAAGTGCGGCTAAAATCTTTTACACATTTGGATGAAGCAACGGATTCGTCCATACCGTTGGTAGAGTTTGTAAGACCCCGACTGATCCTGAGAGGGAACGAATGGAAAAAACAGCATGTCGTATAAATGAATAGCTCTAAGATAGAGTACTTAACCCTTACGGGATCGGTACAAAATATTTGTTTGTTTTCTTAGAGTTTTAATTCTTAGAGCGGTACAAAAAATCAATTATGGTTGGATCGAGTGAATAAATGGATAGAGCCAAAAAGCTCCAATTATCGGGAAACAAAAAGAGCAACGAGCTTCGGTTCTTAATTCGAATAATTACTAATTACCCGATCTAATTATACGTTAGAAATATATTAGTCCCTGGGGCGGGCAAAGGTTATGAAATAACTTTAATTAAGTGGATTCTTCACTTTTTTTTTGAATCCTAACTATTCTATTAATTATATCCCTGTGCGGAGACGAATGTGTAAAAGAAACAGTATATTGAGAAACATAATTCTAAAGTCAAAAGAGCGATCGGGTTGCAAAAATAAAGGATTTCTAACCATCTTCGGTATCTTATAACGAATAAGAACCAATCAGATGGAAAAAGAGAGAATCCATGGATTAATCATTGGATTAATCATTTCCAAGGTATCTTTTCTTACTATATACCTTGATACCTTGTTTTGACTGTATCGTACCTATGTATCGTATCACTTGATGACCCAAGAAATCCCCGGTTTTGGTTCAAATAGAATTTCAAATGGAGGAATTACAAGGATATTTAAAGATAGATAGATCGCGAGAACGGGACTTCCTATACCCACTTCTCTTTCAGGAATACATTTATGCACTTGCTCATGATCATGGGTTAAATAAATCAATTCTTTATGAGCCTATGGAAAATTTAGGTTATGACAATAAATATAGTTTAATAATTGTTAAACGTTTAATTACTCGAATGTATCAACAGAAGCATTTGATTATTTTGACGAATGATTCTAATCGAAAAAATGTTTTCGGGTATAATAAAAATTTGGATTCTCAAATGATATCAGAGGGGGTTGCAGTCATTGTGGAACTTCCATTCTCACTGCGATTAGTATCCTCCCCAGAAAGTAAAGAAATAGACAAATCTATGACTTTACGATCAATTCATTCCATATTTCCCTTTTTAGAGGATAAATTATTATATTTAAATCATGTATTAGATATACTAATACCCTACCCTATCCATCTGGAACTATTGGTTCAAACCCTTCGCTCTTGGATACAAGATGCTCCCTTTTTGCACTTATTGAGATTCTTTCTCTACAAGTATCATAATTGGAATAGTCTTATTACTAAAAAAACGAAAATGAATCTCTTTTTTTCAAAAGAGAATCAAAGATTATTCCTGTTCCTATATAATTTTCATGTATATGAATCGGAAGCCATATTCGTTTTTCTCCGTAAACAATCTTATCATTTACGATCAACGTCTTCTAGAGCTTTTCTTGATCGAACACATTTTTATAGAAAAATAGAACATTGTTTAGTGGTTTTTCGTAATGATTTTCATACTATCTTATGGTTGTTCAAGGATCCTTTCATACATTATTTCAGATTTCAAGGAAAATCCATTTTGTCTTCAAAAGGAACCCCTCTTCTGATGAAGAAATGGAAATATTACCTTGTAAATTTATGGGAATGTCATTTTTACTTTTGGTCTCAACCGGATAGGATTCATATAAACCAATTATCCAATTATTTTCTCGATTTTCTGGGTTATCTTTCAAGTGTACGACCAACTCCTTCAGCAGTAAGGAGTCAAATGTTAGAAAATTCATTTATTATAGATATTGTTATTAAAAAGTTTGATACTATAGTTCCAATTATTCCTTTGATTGGATCATTGTCTAAAGCGAAATTTTGTAACTTTTCAGGACATCCCATTAGTAAGCCTGCTTGGGCTGATTCATCAGATTCTGATATTATCGATAGATTTGGTCGGATATGCCGAAATCTTTCGCATTATTACAGCGGATCCTCAAAAAAAAAGAGTTTGTATCGTATAAAGTATATACTTAGACTTTCGTGTGCTAGAACTTTGGCACGTAAACACAAAAGTACTGTACGTTCTTTTTTAAAAAGATTGGGTTCGGAATTTTTAGAAGAATTCCTTATGGAGGAAGAACAAGTTCTTTCTTTTATTCTCCCACGAATTTCTTATTTTTCAAAGAGGTTATATAAAGAACGAATTTGGTATTTTGATATTATTCGTATCAATGACCTGACGAATCTTTCATGATTTTTTATAAAACCATGTAAACGTAACTGATTTATAAATTAAGAAGAAATCAAAACAAAATAGAATTTTTTCTAT